AGATCTTTATATAAAGAATAGGATATAAAGAAGTATGAAGAATCTAACATATTCTTAAAAAAAACCAGAGATGGATAAAAAAAAATACACGGATATGAGATTTGACAATATGTATAGTTAAATAGTGGGGGATTATGGGACAAAAAATAAATCCACTTGGTTTTAGACTTGGTACAACCCAAAGTCATCATTCTCTTTGGTTTGCACAACCAAAAAATTACTCTGAGGGTCTACAAGAAGATCAAAAAATAAGAAACTCTATCAAGAATTTTGTAAAAAAAAATACAAAAATATCTTCTGGGGTTGAGGGAATTGCACGTATAGAGATTCAAAAACGAATCGATGTGATTCAGGTCATAATATATATGGGATTCCCAAAATTATTAATAGAAAGTAGACCCAAACGAATCGAAGAATTACAGATACATGTACAAAAAGAACTTAATTGTGTAAACCGAAAACTCAATATTGTTATCACAAGAATTTCAAATCCTTATAGGAACCCTAATATTCTTGCAGAATTTATAGCTGGACAATTAAAGAATAGAGTTTCTTTTCGTAAAGCAATGAAAAAAGCTATTGAATTAACTGAACAGGCAGATACAAAAGGAATTCAAGTACAAATTTCGGGACGTCTTGATGGAAAAGAAATTGCACGAGTCGAATGGATTCGAGAAGGTAGGGTTCCTCTGCAAACCATTCGAGCTAAAATTGATTATTGCTCGTATACAGTTAGAACTATTTATGGGGTATTAGGCATAAAAATTTGGACATTTCTAGACAATAAATAATAAACCCTTACTTGACTTGTTTTTAAATTATATCCATTGCTAGAAGAAAACAAAAAAGAACAAACTTTTTCATTCTTTTTTTTTAATCAAAACAAAAAGAAACAATTCTAATTCTATTAACTATTAAAATATTAATTTAATAATTTCGAATTTCACACTATAGAATTAATTTAATATTAATAATTTAACTAGATATGGCTATTTCAAATTCTTATAATTCTAATTCTATTTATATAGGGTTGAATAAAATTAAATAAAATAAAAAAATTGAGTAATATAATTGCTATGCTTAGTGTGTGACTCGTTGGTTTTTTAGAGTCCGGATAAAAAACGGACTGACCAGAGTATGAACTAATAAGTATACAACTAATAACCAACTCATCACTTTGCATTATCTGGATACAAAAAAAGAGTCAAGATATGATATATTGGTCATATCATTGTAGCAATTAAAATCCTTTTTGCACAAACAAAAGAAAACCAATCTGATTATGCTTTAAAAAAAAAAAATAGAAAATTATGCGGATAAGTGGAAGGGTGAAAGAAAGAAAAAGAATATCAATGATATAGAATTCCAATATGTAAGGTCTATGAGTCATCACATAAAAGCTAATGTAGTAAAGCATCCATACCAATTGATTTAAAATTAAACTAATCCGTTGATAAAACAAAAAATCAAGAGCCTTGAGTCACTCCAGACTGAGAAGATTGACTCAAGAACAATTTTTATTTTATTTATTTTTATTTTATTAAAGGCTCCATTGGAAAAATAAGACCTAAACATTAATCGAGAAGTGATGGGAACGATGGAACCTGTAAATACATAAGATTTTACTGAAAACAAATCTTAATGATTTATTGGGAGGATAGCGAAAGGAACCAGAAGACAATCGATTTATTTTATTATTATTATGAGAGATCATGGGTTACCTCTACAAATAAAATAACTATTGAAAGACTAAATATGCAAGAGTAAATATTCGCCCGCGAAGATTTTTTTATATTCTTTTTGATTGCTAAATTTGATCAATCTGATATCCTAATTCGAATATATAAAAAAATTTGTTACAACCTTATAACAAATAACAAAAACAAGATTATTGAAAATAAAAAAATAAAATAGAAAAAATTCGCTATAATTAATGTCTATAACTAGAATAATTTTTTCTATTTCTATCTAGAACTATTAGATCTAGAACTAGTCGAACTCTAAAATAGAATATAGATTCTAATTTATATATATTAGATACAAATTTCTATTCTACTAATATTGTATTCTACCTAATATCCTATTCTAATAATCTAAGATTCTAATACTAATAAATAGATCTAATAAGTAAGAAATAAATTAAAATAAATAGATTTAACTAAATTAAGTGAAATCTCAAAGAATACGATGATTTAATATATTATTTTATTCGTAAAAGACATGGATATTTTTTTTAATCATTTCATTCGCGAGGAGCTGGATGAGAAGAAATTCTCATGTCCGGTTCTGTAGTAGAGATGGAATTGAGAAAGAACCATCAACTATAACCCCAAAAGAACCCGATTCCGTAAACAACATAGAGGAAGAATGAAAGGAATAGCTTTTCGAGGAAATCGTATTTGTTTTGGAAGATATGCTCTTCAAGCACTTGAATCCGCTTGGATTACATCTCGACAAATAGAAGCCGGACGACGAGCAATGACACGAAATGCACGCCGCGGTGGAAAAATATGGGTACGTATATTTCCCGACAAACCCGTTACTTTAAGACCTACGGAAACACGGATGGGTTCGGGGAAAGGATCTCCCGAATATTGGGTAGCTGTCGTTAAACCGGGTAGAATACTTTATGAAATGGGCGGAGTAGCAGAAAATATCGCAAGAAAGTCTATTTCAATAGCAGCATCAAAAATGCCTATACGAACTCAATTCCTTATTTCAAAATAGGAATATAGAACCAAAGGAAAAAGACCTTTTGTATACTAAAAAAAAGTGGAGGTTTCTTTTTTTGTTTTGGACAAACAATATATCTTTTTTTTTCCTTTGCATTTAAATAAAAAAAAAAAAAAATGATATGATCCAATCTCAGACCCATTTGAATGTAGCAGATAACAGCGGAGCCCGAGAATTGATGTGTATTCGAATCATAGGGACTAGTAATCGCCGATATGCTCATATCGGTGACGTTATTGTTGCTGTGATCAAGGAAGCAGCACCAAATTCACCTCTAGAAAGATCAGAAGTAATCAGAGCTGTAATTGTACGTACTTGTAAAGAACTAAAACGTAATAACGGTATAATAATAAGATACGATGACAATGCTGCAGTTGTCATTGATCAAGAGGGAAATCCAAAAGGAACTCGAATTTTTGGTGCAATTGCCCGGGAATTGAGACAATTAAATTTTACTAAAATTGTTTCATTAGCACCTGAGGTTTTATAAGATAAAAAATTAGACGATATAAGATAGAAAATTTCAGATTAAGAGGAGACCATGATATAGTTATAGTATTTAGTATTATAGTTATAGTATTTTAATTAGTTGAATAAAAACGAAATAAAATTAATCAAATTAATTAGTAAATTGTGTTTCACGCATATACCTTTAATTAAATAATAAGAAAATGAAAATTGAGAGATTAAATAAAATAATTAATTAACAAAAACCAAGAGTATGTTGATTATATCAAAACTAGCGAAAAATAATAATTTTAGTTTATCATGGGTAGGGATCCTATTGCTGAGATAATAACCTCTATACGAAATGCTGACATGAATAGAAAAGGAACCGTTCGAATAGCAACTACTAACATCACCGAAAACATTATTAAAATACTCTTACGAGAGGGTTTTATTGAAAATTTAAGAAAACATCAGGAAGGAAACAAAAAATTTTTGGTTTTAATCCTACGCCATAGAAGGAAGAAGAAAGGACCATATAGAACTAGTCTAAATTTAAAACGGATCAGCCGACCAGGTTTACGAATCTATTCTAAATATCAAAAAATTCCTAGAATTTTGGGTGGAATGGGCATTGTAATTCTTTCTACTTCTCGAGGTATAATGACAGACCGGGAAGCTCGACTCGAAAGAATTGGTGGAGAAATCTTGTGTTATATATGGTAATCTTTTTAATATCCGAATTCGATCCAGACTTCTTATTTATTTGTTAAAAAAAAAAGAGATTAAAGAATAGGTTTCTAATAACATTCCTCTCGATTCCTCTTACATTAGTTAATACTTCAAGAGGATTTGCGATGGAATGAAAGAACAAAAATAAATTTTGGAAAGTTTAATTACTGAATCACTTTTTCAATTTCAATAATATGTTCCAAGTTCGTTTAGATAATCAAGATCTGATTTTAGGTTATCTTTTAGCCAAAATAATTTTTTTTACGTATACTAACACCACGAGATAGTATCAAAGTACTTATAATTCGATCCGAGCACGTCTAATTTATAGACTCCATAAAAAAATTTCAATGATTAGGCAATTTTTTCTTTCAACTTTAAAAGCCCTTTCGCCTGTCGTAGGAATAGAATTTAAGATTTAAAAATTTAAAGAAACTTAGTTTCTTCAAAAAAAAGTATGTATATTCAAAAATTAAGGGATGACAAATATGAAAATAAGAGCTTCTGTTCGTAAAATTTGTGAAAAATGTCGACTGATACGTAGACGGGGACGAATTATAGTAATTTGCTTCAACCCAAGACATAAACAAAGACAAGGATAATCTTTCTAAACGAGAACACTCTAAAGGATCTGATGGAAAAAAAAATAAAGGATCCATTTTGACATAAAATGGATATATCCATAGACCACTGACTTATATTTATGAGATGATAAAATATGGCAAAACCTTTACCACGAATTGGTTCACGCAGAACTGGACGCATTGGTTCACGTAAGACTGGTCGTAAAATACCAAAAGGAGTTATTCATGTTCAAGCAAGTTTCAACAATACTATTGTGACCGTTACAGATGTACGGGGACGAGTAATTTCTTGGTCCTCCGCTGGCACTTGTGGATTCAAAGGCACAAGAAGAGGAACACCTTTTGCTGCTCAAACCACAGCAGGAAATGCTATTCGGACAGTAGTGGATCAAGGAATGCAACGAGCCGAAGTCATGATAAAAGGGCCTGGTCTTGGACGAGATGCGGCATTAAGAGCTATTCGCAGAAGTGGTATACTATTAACTTTCGTCCGGGATGTAACCC